ATACATATTGATAAGTTATTATCAATTAGAAATTGTAAGTCATTATATTAATTAATAAATATTTTTAAAACGAAATAATAATAATAGATCAAAAAAAGAAAAAGGAATGAAATCTATCTATATATATATATTCAATATATATATATAGATAGATTCAAAATAAAAATTCGAATTCAGAATTCTATTTGTATAAAGTATAAAAAAAATAGAATTCTGAATTCGATATAAGATTATCTATATAGTTTAGAATAGGTCATTCATTTTCTTTTAGTTTTAGAATTTTTTATATTATAGTTTTATTTATAGATTATACTGATTAGACTAATTAGAATAATATTTTCTATATATATATAGTATTATTCTATTCTCATATTCAATATTAGATATTTTATTGAATCAAAAAATAAAAAAAAAACACAGGAGCACGCTTATTATATCTAAAGTAAGGAGCAATAATCTATCGTGGGTAAAGATACTATCGCTGATATGCTAACCTTGATACGCAATGCTGACATGAATAGAAAAAGAACGGTTCAAATACCACTTACTAATATCACCGAAAACATTGTGAAAATACTTTTACGAGAGGGTTTTGTTGAAAACGTTAGAAAACATCGAGAAAGCAACAAATACTTTTTAGTTTTAACTCTACGGTATAGAAGAAATAGGAAAGAATCGTATAAAACTTTTTTAAATTTAAAAAGGATCAGTACACCAGGTCTACGAATCTATTCTAACTATCAACAAATTCCGAGAGTTTTAGGAGGAATGGGGATTGTAATTCTTTCTACTTCTAGGGGTATAATGACAGATCGAGAGGCTCGATTAGAAAGAATCGGCGGCGAAATTTTATGTTATATATGGTAATGGTAAATTTGCCAATATCCGATTTCTATGAAAAAATTATATACATTATTGTAAATGGAGTAGAGAAAAAATGGATTTCTACTATTACTCCTGATACCTTAGTGAATTTGTGAAGAGGATTTAACTAGAATAGAAATAAAAATTCATGAAGATTAAATTACTGAATAACTTCTGAGGGTATGTTCCAGGTTGCTTTAGAGAAATAGAATTTAAATAAGATTCTAGGCTATGTTTACAAAAAAATAGGACGTACTTAATGTATAGACCGGTAAAGGAAAAAATGGAAGTATAAGTTACTTAATTTAATTAGACTTTTAACTTTAACATGTTTTTTAGGAGGCACAATTATAAGTTAAAAATGTAAGGAAAACCTATTTTCTTCCAATATATAGATTTGGCATTAAATTTTAGTTAAGGAGTGAAATTAAAAATATGAAAGTAGGAGCCTCTGTTCGTAAAATTTGTGAAAAATGTCGATTGATCCGCAGGCGAGGTCGAATTATAGTAATTTGTTCCAACCCAAAACATAAACAAAGACAAGGATAATATTTTAACAAAAAAGGGCTTTCTATTAAAAAGAAAGTACCAAATGTACAAATAAAAAAATCTTATTAATATTCCATTTTCTTAAATAGTAAACAAAAAAATCTAAAATTTTAGATTCTATATTAGAATTTAGTCGATAGTTATAAGTTTTCTAATTATTGCTTGATTTCAAAAATTGTATTCTATATTAATCGAATTATAGAATACAATAGAATAACTAGTTAGACAATAGTAAAGAATTCTTTTTTGATAGGAAATGGATATATCCATATATTTCGGACTTATATTTTTTAAAATAATAAAAATGGCAAAATCTATACCAAAAATGGGTTCACGTAAAAATGGACGTATTGGTTCACGTAAACATCCTCGTAAAATACCAAAGGGAGTTATTTATGTTCAAGCTAGTTTCAACAATACCATTGTGACTGTTACAGATGTACAAGGTCGGGTGATTTCTTGGTCCTCTGCCGGTTCGTGTGGATTCAAGGGTACACGAAGGGGGACACCATTTGCCGCTCAAACCGCAGCAGCAAATGCTATTCGAACAGTAGTAGATCAAGGCATGCAACGAGCAGAAGTCATAATAAAAGGTCCTGGTCTAGGAAGAGATGCGGCATTAAGAGCTATTTGTAGAAGTGGTATACTATTAAGATCTATACGGGATGTAACCCCTATGCCACATAATGGATGTAGGGCTCCTAAAAAAAGACGTGTGTAAAACTAAAAATAAACATTAAAGAAAGAGATTTCAAGAGAAATAAACAATTTAATCAAGAGTTTCATAAAAATATATTACTATGATTCGAGAAAAAGTTAAAGTATCTACTCGGACACTACAATGGAAGTGTGTTGAATCAAGGATAGACAGTAAGCGTCTTTATTATGGACGCTTTATTCTGTCTCCACTTATGAAAGGTCAAGCAGATACAATAGGCATTGCAATGCGAAGAATTTTGCTCGGAGAAATAGAGGGAACATGTATCACACGTGCAAAATCTGAGAAAATACCACATGAATATTCTACCA